TGAAAACTAAGACTTCGGAGCTCTTGTGGATCTAATTCATTGAAATTCCATCCAGTAAAACGGAAGAATTATAAATTTCCAAAATAATAGATAGAAATATCGCAAATAGAGCCATTGCGACACCCATCAAAGGAGTAGTTCCCCATCCAGGAGCTACTTTACCATATTCTGAATTCAATGGTTTTAATAAATCTCCTATGATAGTTCGTCTTGGACCAGATCTAGAACTACCTTCAACAGTTTGTGTAGCCATAAATCCTAGTGTATTCATTGAGATCTGTTGACTTTGTATAGCATTCCGTTGTAAATAAATGGTTTTATCATAGATCCATTATGGTCTTGAAATTATATAACAATGGAAATAGCAACCCTAGTCGCCATCTCTATATCTGGTTTACTTGTAAGTTTTACCGGGTACGCTTTATATACCGCTTTTGGGCAACCCTCTCAACAACTAAGAGATCCATTCGAAGAGCACGGGGACTAGTTGACGCAATGAGCCTCCCAATACTGGGAGGCTTATTGCGTCAATTGAAATAATGAAAAATCATTTCATCTTTTTAATTTAGTTGGAACTTTAGGTGGTTCTCGAAAAAAGATAGCGAAAAATATTATTCCTAGAGTCGAGACTAAAAGAAATGTATAAACCAATGCTTCCATAGATTCGATCCTAGTTTAAAATTATAGCTTCCATACCTGTTTATTTGAGATCATCTTTCGGATAAGGAAAGAACAAGAATCAAAGAAAGGCAGTGATTCAGATAAAGAGTTCTCTGGTACCCTACCTATGTCAACCCCTCTCCCTCCCAAAAAATAGAAGCGAAAGATACCCGAGTAGTGTTGTATCAGACTACTTGTCTTCTTGTAGTTGGATCTCCAAGTTTTTGGAATGTTCCAAATTCCACTTGAGCATCCAAATCTGGGTCAATACCAGCAAAAACATCTCTGAACAAAGTTCTAGCACCATGCCAAATGTGTCCGAAAAAAAACAGCAGAGCAAACGAAGCATGGCCAAAAGTGAACCAACCCCTCGGGCTGCTACGAAAAACACCATCGGATTTCAAAGTAGCACGATCTAATTCAAAAATTTCACCCAATTGAGCACGTCTAGCATATTTTTTCACAGTAGCAGGATCACTATAACTGACTCCATTGAGTTCGCCACCATAGAATTCAACAGTTACACCTACTTGTTCGACACTATACTTCGATTCTGCCCTTCTAAAAGGAACATCGGCTCTAACAATTCCGTCTCCGTCTACCAAAACGACTGGAAATGTTTCAAAAAAAGTAGGCATACGGCGTACAAAAAGTTCCCGCCCTTCTTTATCTCTAAAGATAGGGTGTCCTAACCACCCAACAGCTATTCCGTCCCCGTTGTCCATTGAGCCCGCTCTGAATAATCCCCCTTTTGCCGGATTATTGCCGATATAATCATAAAAGGCTAATTTTTCAGGAATTTTAGACCAAGCTTCTGATAAACTTTGATTTTCGGCTAGCCCAGCACCAACTCTTCGATATATTTCTTGCTGAAAGTATCCCTGATCCCATTGATAACGAGTGGGGCCAAACAATTCGATCGGAGTAGTTGCCGAACCATACCACATAGTTCCAGCAACAACAAAAGCTGCAAAAAAGACAGCAGCAATGCTACTGGACAAGACCGTTTCAATATTGCCCATACGTAATCCTTTGTATAGACGTTGGGGCGGACGGACACTAAGATGGAATAGACCCGCTAATATGCCCAACGTCCCTGCTGCAATATGATGCGAGGCTATTCCTCCGGGAACAAAAGGATCAAAACCCTCCACACCCCACGATGGGTTTATAGGTTGTACCTTTCCCGTTAGCCCATAAGGATCGGAAACCCATATTCCGGGACCATACAAGCCGGTTACATGAAATGCACCAAAACTAAAGCAAGCCACTCCTGAGAGAAATAAATGAATTCCAAAGATCTTGGGCAAATCCAAAGAGGGTTTTCCTGTACGTTCATCACAAAATATTTCTAGATCCCAATATACCCAATGCCAGATAGCTGCCAAGAAGCACAAGCCCGAAAATACAATATGTGCTCCGGCCACGCCTTCGTAACTCCAAATACCCGGATTCGTTATAGTCCCCCCTGTGATACTCCAACCACCCCATGAATTGGTTATTCCTAAACGAGTCATGAAGGGTATAACAAACATACCTTGTCTCCACATTGGATCAAGAACGGGATCAGAGGGATCAAAAACTGCTAATTCATAGAGAGCCATCGAACCGGCCCAACCAGAAACCAGAGCTGTATGCATTATATGGACAGAAAGTAGCCGACCGGGATCATTCAATACGACGGTATGAACACGATACCAAGGCAAACCCATGGAAATACCTCTTTATCAAAGAAAAATAGACACTATGTAACTTTATTGCATTGGAAAAGACCATACTAGGGACCTCGCCCTCTCAGTCGATTATCTCGGAACAGGGGTTCGTTTTGTTCTATTCTGTTCGTAGGAACAAAGAGAGGCAGATTTATTTTATACCCTATAAGTACCAATATGCAATGGGGGTTAATACCGCTGTCTATGCGCGAATACGTCCATACTTGTTCATCATTAGAAGGACCTATTCGTAAGAATTTGACTTTATTTGGACTCATTTTGTCTTCATTTATCTTTCTGAACTTTTCGAATCAACGGATAAAATATCAAAAAGGTCGATATTATGAAGACAATAACCCCAGTGTTACGTTTCCACATCAAAGTGAAATAGAGTACTTAATTCTTTTTTTGCATTTCATGCCTATTGGTGTTCCAAGAGTACCTTTTCGAATTCCTGGAGAGGAATATTCGACTTGGGTTGACATATAGTGCGGCTTGTCAGATATCTTGGGCCATATGGGATTTCCCCGTTCTCTCCCCCGATCGAGATATCCTCTGTTTCACCCCAAAACGATTGATTGCATCATCGAAAATTTGGAGCGTGAAGTACAATTAGATCCATTTTTGGGGAGTATTCAAATTAATATTATCAATAAGAATTAAAAAAAATTTATGGTTGGTTTGGTTGGACCAATAAAATGAAGTATCCAGGCTCCGTTTAGAAAAATCCAATTGTAAATATATCTATTATTACTATTTATATCATAAAGGATTCCTGTTTCTAAAAAGGAATTGAAAAAAGAAAGGCGTAGCAAAACAAAAGGGAGTGGTATTAGGGGCATTTGCCTTATATATGCAAATCGAAATCGGGCAAATCTTTACCCGGAGTAGAGCATAAACCTAAAAGAAAGAATTGAAGCGGCCCATTCAGGAACAAGAAAATGACATCGTGATTTGGATTGGATATCGGTGAAACAATACATCAATGAAAAGTTAGTTCGATAAGTTTAGCGAATTCTTTTTATATTATTTATATTATAGAAAAAGGGGCTAAAACTCATCTTTCTTGAAAGATGGAAGAAAAAGTGCCTTCGTTAAAAATTCGAAAGAACCCGCTATGAAAAAAGAAAGGGGACTGGAATCTACACATTGATTTTTTCCATATTTTTTTGAACCGTATGCAGCAAAAGGTGCATGTACGGTTCCTAAGCGATACAATTTGATCCTAATCAACCGACTTTATCGAGAAAGATTACTTTTTTTAGGTCAAGGGGTTGATAATGAGATCTCGAATCAACTTATTAGTCTGATGGTATATCTCAGTATAGAGAATGATACCAAAGATTTTTATTTATTTATAAACTCTCCTGGTGGATGGGTAATACCCGGAGTAGCTATTTATGATACTATGCAATTTGTGCGACCAGATGTACAGACAATATGTATGGGATTAGCCGCCTCAATGGGATCTTTTCTCCTGGTCGGAGGAGCGATTACCAAACGTCTAGCATTCCCTCACGCTTGGCGCCAATGAGTTTTTTATTTGAGTTGAGAAAAAAAGAAAACTATGCCTTCGCCATATGAAATAGGAATATTAAGTAATAATAGCATGGCACTTTGAATTCGATATGAGAAATTTATTTATTCTTTTTCTTAAACATCAAATTATGTATCGAGAGAGTAGTATGAGATAAAGTAAAGGATATTTCCCGGTTTATCTATCGGAAGTCCATTTCAACGTCACAAACTCTTTTTTGTTTTCACACCGGAAGGCTCTTAACAATTTTTATGTTATGAAAGAGCACGAAAAAAACAAGAAGGTTTTCTTTTTCCTTTTTTTATTTGATTGGATCAAAAAGAAACTTTGGGATTGCTGAATCACAGACGAAATAAATATATAAAGCAACAGAGCCATCATAGTATTTTTTTTTTTAAACTCGGAAAAATAAAAGAAAGTAAGGGTGGTAATTGGAAAATTTAACGATTTGGATCCGATAGATCCTATTTTTATCTTTCTTCAATGGAAGGTAAAATAAAAGTAAATTCCATTGTAGAGCCGTATGCAATGTGCAAAAGATGCCTGTACGGTTGTTCAATTCTATCTTTTTTCTTCTTATTCTTTCATCTATTTTTTTGACTCATCATGAGAAATAAAGGAACGGTTTATTATGTCATATCATCAGGGTAATGATCCATCAACCTGCCAGTTCTTATTTTGAAGCACAAACAGTAGAATTTATCCTGGAAGCGGAAGAACTACTGAAACTGCGCGAAACCCTGACACAGGTTTATGTACAAAGAACGGGCAAACCTTTATGGGTTGTATCCGAAGACATGGAAAGGGATGTGTTTATGTCAGCAACAGAAGCCCAAGCTCATGGAATTGTTGATCTTGTAGCGGCTGAATGAAAATAGCAGGAATTTCACACAAATCCCATGATTTGAGATTTTATCCTTTTACTGGGTTTAAAATTCTATTTAATTCATAATCATCCGGTTAGGATCGATCTAAACCAGCTCATTATGGATACGATTCAGCATGCCAACTATTAAACAACTTATTAGAAACACAAGACAGCCAATTCGAAATGTCACGAAATCCCCCGCTCTTCGGGGATGCCCTCAGCGCCGAGGAACATGTACTAAGGTGTATGTGCGACTCGTTCAGATCATACATTACATAGTCTGGGACAAAAGAAAAAGATTTTACAGTCTCAATGATCAATACCGGTGAATAGAAGAACTCCATATCTAAAAATAAAAAATTCTATCATATCCTTATTGTTTGTGTATGAAATTTATGGTTTTCCGTTGGTGAAAATCCAATCACCTCGATTTAAGCTAAGAAGCAATTCTCCATTGGTAGCAAATAGTTATTCCATTAAGCGGAGGAAATCCTATTTAAAAGTAAAAAAAAGATGATGCTCTCACGCGTGCAAGAACGGACGGACTAACAGGGTCAACTACCTAGCTAACCTCCATAATTAAATACCGTGACTATATTAAGTAGATCTCATTGTGAAAGACCTATTACTGGATAATTCATAGGTAGAGCCAAAGAATGTGAACTGTACAAGTTATCAATAACCTTGATTAAATGGAAGGGAAGAGGCTCCGGTGTATAGAGAGGACCTCACCGTTTAATTTAAGAAGTAGCCATAGAAACGATGGAACCCACCATTTCTTTATCCATTTATATATCTATTTTTGACACCGAATATCAATACAATTTCTTATTCGGGAGTGAAATGCCTAGAAAAAAGAAAATAAAAATATCGTGGTTGGGAGGGGAAGGTTATAGTAGCAAAAGCTGTTGGAATTTTTATTTTATACATTGGAAAAATCCGTTTTGTTATTAATAGAGAAGGGGGAAAAGAATAACTGAAAGAAAAGAAATGAATTCGTTATTCATCAAAGTTTCATTTAGTCAATGACCAGAATTAGACGAGGATATGTAGCTCGGAGACGTAGAACAAAAATTCGTTTATTTGCATCAAGCTTTCGAGGGGCTCATTCAAGGCTTACTCGAACTATTACTCAACAGAAAATAAGAGCTTTGGTTTCGGCCCATCGGGATAGAGATAGACAAAAAAGAGACTTTCGTCGTTTGTGGATCGCTCGGATAAACGCAGTAATTCGAGGAAGTAGGGTATCTTATAGTTATAGTTTTTTTATAAATGATCTGCACAAGAGCCAATTGCTTCTTAATCGTAAAATACTGGCGCAAATAGCTATATCAAATAGGAACTGTCTTTATATGATTTTCAATGAGATCATAAAATAAGGAGAGTGGAAAAAATACGCCGGAATGATTTAAACAACGGAGTTCCCCGGAGAAATAACTCCGGGAAAGTGGATTAGTATGATAAAATAGGATTAAAATATGAAAAGTATTCAAAATGAATGAACACGTTCAATAAAAAGCTTTGGTTTTCTATTTTTTTCTTACGACACTCAAATCTGGATTTTCGAATAAGACATCAATCGGCGGTTGAGTTCGGATTGTAATTTTGATTCAATTGAAGAGTAGGCCTATTTTTTTCTGGTTCCAAGACCTATAGTTCTAGTGGTCGACGTAGCTCTTTCAAATTGTTTCTCATTATTAAGAAAGGGTAACGAAGATAAAATACGGGCTTGTTTTATAGCAATAGTAATCAATCGTTGTTGTTTCAAGGTCAATCTATTCACGCGTCTAGATAATATTTTTCCTTGTTCACTAATAAATCGACTAATTAAACTCATGTTTCTATAATCAATTCGATCGGGAGATCGAATTGGGAGCAACCGCCTATGAAAAGATCGCTTGGATTTAAGAAAAAGTCGTTTGGGTTTATCCATAGTTTGTTTATTCCTTATCCCGAAAATCCTAATTACGGACAGATTAAAATGAATTCAAATTAAGAAATAGGATTTGTTTATATTTGTTATATGTTATATTATATATAGAACATTCTATATTAGATAAAGATACTGATGTCATTTTTTCCGGTTATTTGACAGGGTGATACGCAAGCGCTTGTTTAATCTATTTCTTTACCTCCCCATGAATCATATGTTTGAAACAATAGGGACAGAATTTTCGCAATTCCAATCGACTAGGCGTATTGTGTCGATTCTTTTGAGTAATATATCTGGAAACGCCTGTTGATTCCTTATTAACATCCTTTCGGATACAACCAGTACATTCCAAAATAACTGTGACTCGGGCACCTTTACCGCCTTTGGCCATGAACCTCCTTTGAATTCTTGATTTACTCAACTCTTCTATTTTCAATCCGAAACGAATAAGGGAACAAAAAAAATAGAAGTTACTAACTCGAAATCCAATTATAAAAGATTTTCAATAGAGAATAGTAAATTAAAAAATAAGTAATACAAAGGTTTTTAACTATCTTTTTATTCGTATCACAATATTGAAGTGAAATATCTTATACGATACTGTGTTGTTCCGTCTAGATCCATATTTACATTTCCCCTGTCCCTCTATTATATTATTAATCTAATTCGAGTCTGAATCCGAATTTCGCTAAAGTCGAATCCACTTTTATTCTTTCTCTTTCCTCCCCGATTTTCAAACTAAAAAGGAAAAAGGGGAGGAAAGAGGGGGAGAGGTATTGTATTTCTAACCTTCTTCACTACTTTCCATGTCAATAACTAAAATGAAAAAAAGGGGAATATCAACGCATCCGGGAAAAAACGATTGATCTCTATCAATAGACCCGCTAAAGATCCAAACCATAGAGTACTTAGTACCGGTGCTGTGGAAAGATAAGTTTTTAGATCTCGCATTGAAAATACTCCTTCTTTATTTTTATTGAAATGCATTAAGGGTAATACATATATGATCAGATATATATATGTAGTTAAGGACTGCTTGTATTTATACGCGGAATCCCTAATAATTCAAATTGAAATGTACAATGATCTGATCTGGTAGATAGATTTTCTTTCTCTGAAAACAAAAAAATAGGTCCCTTTCTTCCCGAACATTCCCGAAAACTATTCATTTTTTTTTACAGCGAGTTTCATATGTATATAATTTATTATTATATGAAATGAGACCAAAAAGCAGAAATAGAAAGATAAATTGTATATATCAATGGAAGAAATAACGATCTGGAAAAGAAGACAGGGATTCTCTACACTGACACTGTAGACCAATTGAAAGGGATGTAGCGCAGCTTGGTAGCGCGTTTGTTTTGGGTACAAAATGTCACAGGTTCAAATCCTGTCATCCCTATTTTATATGACTTTTTCTATGAGCAGCAAGGAGAGATCAATTGAGATCGATTAAAATTGGACATAATCATTTTGATTTTATGATGCTATATAATATATCATAGTATATGCATGCAATATGTATTGGGGTTACAAAAAGAACCCTTTTCATTAGAGTCTTATCTACTGTAATAATGTAATAAAAAAGCGCTCTTAGTTCAGTTCGGTAGAACGTGGGTCTCCAAAACCCAATGTCGTAGGTTCAAATCCTACAGAGCGTGGAGCTGAAATAACTTCACTAACTTGAGCAACAATCTGAATTCGACCTCCTGCGAACTTAATTTTAAATTAAAGGAGGTCAATCAAAATAAAAAAAAAAAGAGATGTTAATTAATCAAAGGTCCAGCTGATCACCACGTCTGTATTGTAAATATGCAGTTACGAATAATCCAACCAAAGTAATAGGAATTAGACCCAACACGATTCCAAATAAAAAAACTTCAATCATTTCAATTTGTTTGGAAGGGGAAAACGGAAGGGAATATCTATCCCTAAATATTAATCAAAATTTCTCGTGAATCTCAATGATCCATAATTGACACAGGGTAAGGGACTATAGAATACATGGAATACCGCAGAAAGATTTCTTTTTATGAATTGCTCATTTAATTAATTTCAAATAAGTCGTATCTTGCTCATACCAATAAATAAAGCTGAGGTTATAGTTAAAGCTACTAATAAAAAACCAAAATAACTAGTTATAGTAGACATATAAAGGGCTAAATGAAATATGTTATTTTTATACATATGTTTATAAAACACTTACCTAAGTTTTCATTTTTGACAGATACGAGAATACCAAAAAGGGCCAATTGAAAGTTTTGGCTTCATCAGTCATTATCATGATAGACGGCACTAATAAAGATAGAATAACAGAAGTAGAAAAATAAATAGATTCCTCATCTGTGCCATTTACTTATCCTGTACATCCGAATCAACAGATGCATTGAAAAATTCTTGAGTGAACTAATAAAATAATAAGAACTGTCTAACTTTATTCAAAAATAAAACTCCCCTTGAATTACCATGGAGTCAAATTTGAAAATCATTTCTATTTTGATCTTTTCTTTTATTTTTGAATTGTATCGAACCCATCCATTTTTTATTTTAGAACGAATAGTGACCTTATAACGCCCTTGACTTTCATTTTAACTCATTAGATTTCAGTATCAGTAGTGGTTCCATTCAAATACTATTTCGAATAAAAAGAAAAAAGGCATCATATGATCACTCAAAAAATGAAATCTTTATTTTGTTAGATTTTAAGACTCGTAATTCCTATTATCTTTTCCTTTCTAGGTTCTACTTCCATATTATAAAGCCTCATCTTTGTAGTTAGGTGAAGAAAGAACCTTTGTAGCTAATCGAATACAAGAATGCGTGCATCACGAATATTGATTACAATTCTTTTATTCTTTACTCTTTTTCTTTCATTGAATACTATCTACTGCTCTTACTTGTTACTGGACGATCAATCAATTCCTTAAAATGAAACGGGATTACAACAAAAAACAATCCCTTCTACAACCCCAAACAGGAAATTTCTAGATTTCGCATCTAATTGAATTGTGAGAATATGATAATCTCTTTCATGAATTAGTAGAAACTACCCCCACATTTCACTTGATCCTCAGTTTCTAAGTCCGAATTCAATAATGAAAAAGCCTTATACTACAGAAATTTTAGGAATTTTTTATCGAGATATGGGGTATATTTTACATCGACAAGCAATAAGAAAGGAAGAAAAAGTCTAGCGCTTTGATTCGATACTGATTAAAATTGCATTGCTATGTCATAAGAAGGATAGCTATACTGATTTGGTCTACTCTAAAAACACCATCGGTACTATA